AATGCAATGACTTGTTTCAAGGACGACCTTTGAACTAAATTCTAATTCGAGTAATTCTATTCGAATTAGAGAAAACAAATTTTCGATAACTTATCTTGATCCCTCTTCTCAGATTTCTCATTTATGAATCTCCTATCTTAGTGTAAGCCAGGCATATCTTAACAATAAATGAATCCATTGTAAAAAATAGAATTAAACTCTCTCTTTTTCGACTAATTCTTAGATTCCAGGCCAAATCGTATTTTTTATACTAAAATTTTTCTATGTTATTATTATTTAATATAAATTAAAATAATTCTAAATTCGTTCTATAATAATATATATATCTATAATAATATATATAATCGAAGTAAAATGAATAATTCATAAATAACGAATAAAAAAAAATTATGAAATAATGAAAATAGAGCTTGGATCAAATCATGTCATTCCATTATATTTATATTGACAATTTCAAAAAACTGTTGATATTATGATCATAGTATGATGGCGGTCGATCAAGTATGCCCCCATCGTCTAGTGGTTCAGGACATCTCTCTTTCAAGGAGGCAGCGGGGATTCGACTTCCCCTGGGGGTAGGGTACTACGAAAGGAAGTTGATCATATCATGGATTACCAATAAGTCTAAAATGGATTCTTCCTGGGTCGATGCCCGAGCGGTTAATGGGGACGGACTGTAAATTCGTTGGCAATATGTCTACGCTGGTTCAAATCCAGCTCGGCCCAATAATTCGCCAATCTACCATGAGATGGTATAAACTCTTGTCCTTCCGAACTACCCGATACGTAGGAGTCAAATTTTCTTCTATATCCCTTAATTTCCCTGGGATTGTAGTTCAATTGGTTAGAGCACCGCCCTGTCAAGGCGGAAGCTACGGGTTCGAGCCCCGTCAGTCCCGACGAATCCAATAAATCCATCAATTAACAATTAAACTCTCTTTTTTTTCTTTCCTTTTGCATTTATTATCATCAAACAAAAAGTATCAATTGGTGGTATTGGTATAAAGATATATTTGGATTAGTACAATTGTTGGTAGCATTATATTATTATATTCAGGATTCCAAGACATATCGAGTTTTATTTTTCGTCGGATAATGATACACGAAAGGCGTAGGATAGTTTATCGAAAAGAAAAAACGGAACAGTAAATAAAATAACTCCTGATTGGATCAAGAATCCCATTTTTCATTTGATTCGGTGTGGATAAAAGATCTTTTTATGGTATACTATTCAATTCTCGACGATGAATTTATTTGATAGCTCAACTATTGTTATTTATGATATTGATTCGATTCAATACCATCGAGAGGGAGTTCATCCATTGAATTGACAGGCAAAAGATTTATCATCTCTATGGGATTAAATCCCGAGTTATTGTGAAATAAAATTAAAATAAAAAACGATTAGATTATGGAAGTAAATATTCTTGCATTTATTGCTACTGCATTGTTCGTTCTCGTGCCTACTGCTTTTCTACTTATCATTTACGTAAAAACAGTCAGCCAAAATCAAAGTCAAAATGATTAATAAATTATTTGACCGAAACTTGACTTCTGACGAAAAGGATTCAAATTCCGCGTCTTAAATGAAATGCGCGGACTAGAATCGTCAGTATTCTATGCGATCCGATAGTATATGGTAGAAAGAAAGATTCATATATTTCTTTCTACCATACCTTATCTCGTAGTTTTCTTGTAGTGTAAAAAAAGTTCTACAGTGTATAAAATACTGCAATAAAGTTGTACTCTAATAATAATACAAACTGAATCTACAATACTACAATAGGATGGATCTTCCTATATGTAGATATCAATTCCATATATGGAATGTATCTAATTCTATTTCTTTGCTACATCTATTTGTTCCAATTGAAAGAAAAGTTTATTCTAATTCTTACTATTTCTTTGTCTTTCGTATTTTTTTTTTTTAGTTTAGCATTTTAAAGAGGTAAAAGAGGTAATTGATTGAGTCACTAACAGGAGTTCTGGAGTTCTATGGGAATCCTCAAAATAAATATATTTTTATTTAAAATCGTTAAAAAAAACTTTTCAGAATGATCTATAAAACAATTCATAGAGTTTGTTTCCTCGACTCAATTAAAAAATAGTACCTCTAGAGTCCACTTCTTCCCCATACTACAAGTGAAAGAGAAAATGTAAAGACTACCATTAAAGCAGCCCAAGCGAGACTTACTATATCCATGTGAATTATGTCCCCTATTTCTATGAATATGAAGGAATTATTCTATTATTACTCACTAATAATAGTGGAATCAATGGTGCAGAGTCAAAAATATATTCTGACCCAACACTATTGATGAATCAATCAACGAAATAGATTTGTATTTATAAAAAATTCCAATTATCTATTCAATAGAATAATTATCTATTCAATAGAATATTGATTCAATGCCTGAGCATTCAGAGACTCTCGTGAGTCCGTATCGAAATTCCGCCCCTTCCATCACTATAATCTTTCCTTGCATCTAGACTTCAGGGA